ATTATCAAACTGACTGCCATCTTTTTCGGTCCGAGAGGATAGAGTGCCCTCTCCTTCGAATACTTCTAATAGGCCACGAACTAGAGCAGAATCAGTCTCAACCAAATAAGAAGTGATCCCATTTTTTTCATCGGGTCCGGGTAGAGACCAAAGATCCTGAGCGACCGATCCGGCAGAACAACTCAAAAGATAAAGAAGTATCGTTAATTTCTTCATGCTCGTTGCAAGCTCGAAGTACCAGTTGTACAAATAAGAACTAGGGAATCTCTTCTTCAGATAGATAGATATAGGATCTATGGAGCCATTACTTAGAAGTACATTTTGTGCAACAGCCCTTCCTATCTGATAGAAAAGGATCCCATGATCCTGAACCGGTCTTACCTTCGCTCGAAAATTCCAAGTTTGTCTATGAAGAGCGGAGCGAATTGTATGAGTGTCTATAATGGATTTCTTCTGTGCAATACTAATGGATAGGGCCTCATTGGTAAGTGCTACAAGATCTTGGACACTGGAACCCATGGTTATGGACCTGAATCCATTAGGATGGGACAGTTTCTTTTCCAAGTGAAATCCCCTAGTATATGAAAGAGTGAAAAAGTGCTTTCGTTGTTGTGGAATAAGAAGCCTTCGTAGCTTAAGGCATGTATTTAATTTATTCGGAGCTATTAGAGCGGGATCCACTTTTTTGGGAATATGAGTCGAAGCAATAACAAGGATATTGCTAGTAGAGCATCTTGCACAATCCCTGGAGAGAGAGTTCACTAATAGACCGAGGGATAAGGCCTTCGACCCACGCACAGACATATCATGAATGTTTGGAATCCATAGTATGCAAGGGGACATTGCTTTTGCTACTTGGAATGGAATGAGGATACTAAATTGCTCTAGCTCTAGTAGGAGTCTAGGCTTATCCGTAATTCGCTCATTTAGCAGCTCTATATCATCTATATCAAGGTCATCATCGCTATCGCTATCGTCACTCTCATCAATATCAATAGCGTCACTCTCATCAATATCAATAGCGTCACTCTCATCAATATCACGATAATAATCGTGCACCTCCTGAACCTCACTATCACTATCATAAGGATCGAGCGGATACGGAAAACACCAGTCATCCAGGAACTTGTTCGGAACTACCGTAATGAAAGGAACAGAGGAGTTTGTCGCGAGGGATTTGACCAAATAGGATCGTCCAGTTCCTATCGAACCTATCACTAAAATACCCCTAGAGGGGGATAGGGCTAAGCGGAGCGAAAAGGGGTTTCCATGAGATCGTAAATTAGCCCCACACGAGGTTTGTGAATAAGTGATTGTCTGAAAATGAGCAAGGAATATCCGTCTTTCGGCTAAACAGGATCTATTGAACTCATAATTCATTAGATCCTTTTGATGAATGTCAACTACGTATCGTAAGTAAATTGATCCCAGTTGTTCAACCATTTGATAACTAGAGTCATTCTTTGATAAACCATCACTATGAGTCAGACTCAATAGCATTTGATCCATCCTTTTTTCTGTCGTTAAGGTGGAGAACTGAACCAAGAATTCTCTTTCTTCATCCTTAATCAAATCACTGTTCGCGACCCAGGATTCGATTTGATCATCAATCCACTCAACGTTCACGTTTTTTCTTAGCAATGAATAGATCTCTTTACTTGGACGACTTAGATGTCTCGTATTTCTCAAAAAAGTGATTCGATTGAAGGGATTCGTTAACCAGAAAGAATTTTGCTCAGATGTAGGATACCTATCCAGAAGTTGTCGCAACTCAATCATGTATGAGGGAATCAGCAAAGATTGGATCTTTTTGAAATCCGTCTGTAACTCACTAGAGGCTCGGGAAACAAAGAGAAGATGTGTATTCACGAGATATCCAGCAACAAGAAGAACGAAAAGGATGAGCAACTCCCGAGCATTTGATGATCTCAGCCATAGGGGTGACTCATTATTTCGATGAATCATTTCTGCGGACCGAAGACGAATCTGTAAACAATGACTCGAAATCTCACTGAGATTCCATTTTGAAAGAATCGCCCACAATTTTGTCTGAAGAATCCACCATGATGTCTCCAGAATATCCTGAAAAAAAGATATGTGACTGCACAATAGGTTTGAAAAAGGATCTAAAAGGGCAAATTTGAGATATTTGAACCCTGTCAAAGTAAAGAACCACGGTATATATGGTTGGAACAGATGCCATTTTGAGAGATTTGAAAAAGCACGCTCTCGTTGAAGGGTTCTATCCATCTCCCGTTTCTTAACCCTAAGACTCCGTTTTTTCCTCTTTTTGGATTTCTCAGCCCAGGAAGTGTGAATCAAACCCATGTTTGAATTGAAATTGAGATACTGCTTCCCTTCGGAATCAGATAGATTCATATCTGAAAGAGGTGGACAATCCGTTCTTTCAAAATGGACTATTTGTCCCTCTGTTAGCGGTGTTCCAGAAATGTCTGCGATCGAATAAATAGCTCTACCACCAAATGGATCGGATCGAATT